TTTCTCGAAGTTCTCTAAGTTGTTGGATCTGCAAAAAGACGACTTTCTAAGTCTCAGTATGAGTAATATGAGTAATGCTTTTGATTGTGAATGGTTCAAATAGGGATTCCCTGCTGAATTTGGATGTGCATTCTATATTAGAATTCTATCCCATTTCAAAGAATCCGTAAAGAAATTTTGACCCGCGACCGGAAAAGGGGATAGCATAATTGGGAGTCAAATAAGCCTTTTTGGGGATAGAGGGACTTGAACCCTCACGATTTTTAAAGTCGACGGATTTTCCTCTTACTATAAATTTCATTGTTGCCGGTATTGACATGTGGAATGGGACTCTATCTTTATTCTCGTCCGCTTAATCAGTTCTTTTAAAGAACTATCGGACTTTGGAGTTAATGATTTGATGCATGAATATTCGACTCTTTCTTCAATGTGGAATCAATTCACATCAATTCTTCCATTTTTCATAGAAAAAAATACAGATACAGATGTGGGTCATCTAATCATTTGATATAGTATTCAATAGATACGTTTATCCTTCATCTTTTCTGATGTTTCGATGGAAAGATTCCTGCAGTCAACTCCATTTGTTAGAACAGCTTCCATTGAGTCTCTGCACCTATCCTTTTTTCTTTTTCGAAACCTTTGTTTTCAGAAAACAGGATTTGGCTCAGGATTGCCCATTATTATTAATTCCGGGGTTTCTCTGGATTTGAAAGTTATCACTTAGTAGGTTTCCATACCAAGGCTCAATTCAATTAAGTCCGTAGCGTCTACCGATTTCGCCATATCCCCCCTTTTCTTTTGTTTTGAAATTAGAATAGTATTATTCTATCATTACTTTTTTCTTTCATTTCTACCAGAACCCTTGAATTTATTAGATAGAGATTACTATCTCGAAAAAAGTATTTTCCTTCTTACCTTAAAGGAAACCATATTTGATCCAATCAAATTGGATTTTATCATTTCTATATGGGCAATTCAATATGCATTGATATATACCCGATATATATGTTTCTGTTCCTGCTTCTTTTCCAATTCTATTTTAGAGACTTGAACGGTCGATTTTTTTTGTTAACTTCCCCTTTGACGAATGAAAGCTGCAGTCTGTCTGATTAGTTCTAAGTAATTAACTGATTTTATTGAATTCGAAAGAAATGAAATTCTATATCGTTAGAATATTTACTCTTTTTTTGTTATTGGAAATTCTAGATTCTATTCTTTTCAAGATTTCTAGAGACATGATAATATATCATATTATATTGCATCCCTATGCATACAAAATTTCTAGTATGTAGGCCTGCTTAGCTCAGAGGTTAGAGCATCGCATTTGTAATGCGATGGTCATCGGTTCGATTCCGATAGCCGGCTTTTTACTATTTTTCATTTTTGTATTCAAATTTTGAAAAATTGATAATCCCCCCTTAAAGAATATTGAAAAAGTGTCTTCCCCTAAAATCCATGAATGACTTAAGTTTAAGTTATAGCAACTCATAACTATGTCACGAAAAGGATCTTATACTTATATTATTATTATATTTTATATTCTTATTTCTAATTTAGATCTTATTCTATATAAGAATAAGATAATAATATATATATAGAAAGTATCTTTCTACTTCTATATTTCTATTTCTACTTATATAACTATAACTTATATATAACTTATAACTTATATATTATATTATATATATTATATATAGTATATAGAAATAGAATAAGAATAATAGATACTAATACTAATAACTAATAGAAGTAGAAGTTTGAATATTTATCCAATTTCTCTCTTATCTCATTCTTTTTTATTCTTCTTTATTTATATTTATAGTACAACTACACTACTTCAGCAAACTTCGCTTTGTTTAGTTCAGTTTTATTTTAGGTTTATTCTGTAAAATCAAATTTTCAAAAAACAAGAATGAAATGAATTCGAAAAATAAGGAGTGTTTATGTCGCGTTACCGAGGACCTCGTTTCAAAAAAATACGTCGCCTGGGGACTTTACCAGGACTAACTAATAAAGGGACTAAAGCTGGAAGCGATCTTAGAAACCAATCGCGCTCCGTAAAAAAATCTCAATATCGTATTCGCCTAGAAGAAAAACAAAAATTGCGTTTTCATTATGGTCTTACAGAACGACAATTACTTAAATACGTTCGTATCGCCGGAAAGGCCAAGGGGTCAACAGGTCAAGTTTTACTACAATTACTTGAAATGCGTTTGGATAACATCCTTTTTCGCCTGGGTATGGCTTCGACTATTCCCGGAGCCCGGCAATTAGTTAATCATAGACATATTTTAGTAAATGGGCGTATAGTAGATATATCAAGTTATCGCTGCAAACCCCAAGATATTATTATGGCGAAAGATCAACAAAAATCCAGAACTCTGATTCAAAATTATTTGCCCTCTTCCCTTCATGAGGAAGTGCCAAACCATTTGACCCTTGACCCATTCGAATATAAAGGATTAGTCAATCAAATAATAGATAGTAAATGGGTCGGTTTGAAAATAAATGAATTGCTAGTTGTAGAATATTATTCTCGTCAGGCTTAAACCTAAACTCTAAACTAAAGTAAAATAGCAAGCGTTCGGGCTTTTTTTACCTTTCATCACATTCACCTAAGGTTAAGTAAGAAAAATACGAGTTTGATACGGATTTTATCCGATTTATGTATCATAGTCCGAGGGGGCCATTTTCATACCCTTTCCTGTATTCTTCCTAGTTATAGTTTCCGTGTCGCGGCAATTTGGAATAAAGAATCTATATCCACGAAGGATCTAACTAGTGGAACTAGTGCAACGCAATAAGGGTCTCCATTACTATTTGTTTTTTGTTTGATCCGGTGTTGTTAATAAGATGGGTCTATTAAGTGAAGGTACGGAAAGAGAGGGATTCGAACCCTCGGTAAACAAAAGCCTACATAGCAGTTCCAGTGCTACGCCTTGAACCACTCGGCCATCTCTCCTAACATAATGATTATGAATCAAAAAGCGAATGAATAGTGAGTTCTTCATATTCCATTCTATATTTTTGGATAGGTACGACTGGTTCATTTTAAATATTACATTTTAAAAATTAAATATTACAAATAAGAATAGAAAATTTTTCATCAAAGTAAAGAAAGATCCTTCTTTGTAGGTTCCAAGATAAAGAATTCTTTCTTTTCTTAGGAAATTTTTTTAAAATGAAGGGGGGATTCATGTTTGCAAAAAAGACTCCCCTCTATTTCGACTTTTTTGAATCCATTAAATCGATGAATTCCGAGGTGCTTTTTCTATTTTAATCATGGAATGATTATTTAATATTTAATCTTTTTCTTCTTTATATCATTAATTAATTAATATATCATAATTCAATCAAATTTTCTCGAGTTACTCGAATCTGTAACTTCAATGAAATTGGAATAGTTCCCTTCCTTGGTATACTACTACATTAGGATAAAATCGAATCGGATTCAAATATTTCTTATCGATTCCTGTCAAAAAAGAACAATTAGAATAGAAGGCCCATAATCTTTTTTCAAATAAATCCGTTTTTATGTTATTTCGTACTGTACAATTCTTTTCTTTGTGGGATCATTTTCCCACGAGAGGAAATGAGAAGAATTATAGAATGGATTGCTAGCTATGCCTAGATCGCGGATAAATGGAAATTTTATTGATAAGACCTTTTCAATTGTAGCCAATATCTTATTGCAAATAATTCCGACAACCTCAGGAGAAAAGGAGGCATTTACCTATTACAGAGATGGTGTGATTTGATTCTTTTTTTATTTCATTTCTCTTGGTCTTACGAGAAAGACACGTGATTCGGGAAAATTCTTGAAATAAATCTACGCTTGTTGAAGGTGAAGTTTGTAAATAGAACAATTCCTTCTGTCATGTATCCTCGATTAATGCAACCTCAGATGCTATGTTTCAATTTTTGATTCTAGTATTGATATTGAGCGAAAGGTTACACCTATTACACCTAGAGGTTCTGTATTATGGGACAACCCTACTCCACTAGTACAAATCCACTAGTATAAATGGACAGCATAAGGGAAGAAGCACTACACCTAGGAATCAACAACATGAAAACCTTGTTCAAAATTACCCCTTGCCTTATTGGGCTCGGAACTAAAAGAATGGTTGGGACAACAAGCATCCATCTCGTTTGTACTTTGGATACCAATAGAACCATCAAGGGCTGTTGAAGTGACTAATTCCTGGAAATTAGGAGGCGTTGAAAACAAAGAAATTGTTGGAGTTCTCATTTCTATCTAGTCTAGTCCCAACTTGATGTTAAGAAAAGATCTTTGGCAGGAAGGTCGGCTAGAGATTTCTTGTAAAAACACTAGCCCTGCTCAGTCCATAAGGAGAATATTTTCATCTTTTTTGATTATTCGCCTTATGCACATAAAGAGGAGCCGTATGAGGTGAAAATCTCATGTACGGTTCTGTAACGGAGATTCTTTTAATTGAATGGCGACCGTAACGGATGTCCGCTCAATCCGAAGGAAATTATGCGGAAGCTTTACAGAATTATTATGAAGCTATGCGACTAGAAATTGATCCCTATGACCGAAGTTATATACTCTATAATATAGGTCTTATCCATACAAGTAATGGAGAACATACGAAAGCTTTGGAATACTATTTCCGAGCACTAGAACGAAATCCATTCTTACCACAAGCATTTAATAATATGGCCGTGATCTGTCATTACGTGCGACTATCTTCACTATAGAAGTAAAAAGGGGGCTTTCTACATATGTATCGTTTAAAACAACGATTTTTATCAGCTGTAGAAAAGAAAGAAACTTCATAGAAGTTGAAATCGAAAGAAATAGATATACCTAGCTACTTTTTTCTATGGATAAAAACAGGATCTAATTGGTAGAGGAAGCACCGTAAAGATCAATTGGCGAGGTTTGGGGCCATAATAACTGCGTACTTATGTCATGATGCATGATGATAGATATACTTATCTCATGATGTGAGATAAAAATTAGGAATCCA